GAAATTGGTAGACGCTACGGACTTAATTGGATTGAGCCTTGGTATGGAAACTTAACAAGTGATAACTTTCAAATTCAGAGAAACCCTGGAATTAAAAATGGGCAATCCTGAGCCAAATCCTATTTTACGAAAACAAATAAGGGTTCAGAAGAAAGCGAGAATAAAAAAAGGATAGGTGCAGAGACTCAATGGAAGCTGTTCTAACAAGTGGGGTTGACTTCTTTACGTTATTACATTAACGTAATCCTTATATCAAAACTACAGAAAGGATAAACCTATATACATACGTATATGTACTGAAATCCTATCTCAAATGATTAATGACGACCCGAATCTTTATTTATTTATATTTCTATAAATAATAAATAAAAATCGAAAGAGTTGTTGTGAATCGATCCAAATTGAAGAAAGAATCGAATATTTATTAATAAAATTTATCGTACGAGAATAAAGATAGAGTCCCATTCCACACGTCAATACCGACAAGAATGAAATTTATAGGAAGAGGAAAATCCGTCGACTTTAGAAATCGTGAGGGTTCGAGTCCCTCTATCCCCAAAAAGGCCCGTTTGATTCCCCAATTATTTATCCGATCCGCTCTTTTCATTTCGTTAGCGGTTTAAAATTCGTTATGTTTTTCAATCATTCTACTCTTTTACAAATGGATCTGATTGTGGAAATTTTTTTTTTTCTTATTACAATATTTGTGATATATATGATACGCGTACAAATGAACATCTTTGAGGAAAGTATCCCCACTTCCAATTTGAATGATTAACAATACATATCATTTCTTGTACTGTATTAAAACTTATAAAGTTTTCTTTTTGAAGATCCAAGAAATTACAAGGTCTGGATAAAGCTTTGTAAGACTTTTTTTGTCTTTTTAATTGACATAAACTCAAGTTATCTATTAAAATAAGGACGATGCACGGATAATGGTCGGGATAGCTCAGCTGGTAGAGCAGAGGACTGAAAATCCTCGTGTCACCAGTTCAAATCTGGTTCCTGGCACATGATTTATTTGTATGAGTATCCGTTTTACAAATGAATTGATATGGGTCAACATACATATTCATTACTAGTCTATATCATAATAGATACTTATCTATCTAGGTGTCTGAGAATATACCCTTTCCAGAATTATAGAATAGATGCTAGAATTATAGAATAGATGAGTAAAGAGTATGTCTATAAAATCTGTAAAATAAAAAAAAATTAGATTTTACTTCCTTTTCTTTTTTATTTGTTCATACGGTGCCTCTTACCGTTCAAAAACAATGTTAATACTTTAGATATTTAATACTTCATACATATTAAAATAGAAAGGTTAAATTAATTGGTTGAAAGACTCAAAGGTATAGTCTCGCGGAGTTGAAAGGTGGGAATAACCAAGATTCATTTCAGATACAGTACAAATAAAATCCAAGCCCTCCTCTCATTTCGTTGTCTTTTCTTTTCATATTCTATTTCTTCATTTCCTCCTATGTGACTTTGTCGAACTCATTTAAGGTTTGTGCGTGGTACATAGTTCATGATGCGAAACTCTTTTGGGTCATCCTAATACTAATTGTATTTTTTTAATTGTCTTGTTTTTTTTTTTATTTATCCTTTTTATTTCTATTTTTTATTGTTTCTATTTTTATATATTATATATTTATTTATTTGAATAGAAACAATTTTTTTTTTATTCTATTTATTTTGTATTATTTATTTGTATTTGATTTATATTTTATTTCGTTTTATTTAGCCCATTTAGAATAGAATGCGAATGAGACTTCCATTACGCTCTTTGGTCTATAAGAGAACGTACAAACATTATTTGAATACCTGGAGTTGTAGAAGTGAAAATTAGTTTCTTATTTTATTATTTATATTTAATTTTATTATTTATATTTAATGATTTAATGAGCATCCTGTATTTCATAAAAATTCGGGGCAATATAATCCTTACGTAAGGGCCATCCTATCCAACTTTCGGGCATTAAGATACGTTTCAGACGTGGATGATTATCATAAAAGATTCCCAACATATCATAAGATTCCCTTTCTTGAAAATCCGCACTTTTCCAAACCCAGAAAACAGACGGAATTCTAGGATTCCACCTTGGGACAAATACTTTTATACATACCTCTTCTGGTTGATCTATACCATAAGCTATTCTCGTAAGATGATACACACTAGCTAACAGTCCGCCCGGTGCTACATCATAGGCACATTGGGAACGTAAATAATTGTAACCATATACATATAAAATGACAGCAATGGAATGCCAATCCCCAGGCTTTATTTGTAAAGTCTCTATTCCTTGGTAGTCGAAGCCCAAAGATCTATGAACTAACCCATGTTTGGCTAGCCAAGCAGACAAACGACCTTGCATCTTTTTTATCTCCCCCACATTTTGATTTGTATAAAACTTTTATTTGTCTCTATAAGTTAAGTATTTCACATTTACGATGAAATTTATGAAAATTATTGTTTGTTATTATGTAAAAAAAT